TTCTTTTATGAACTTATCCAATCTAACGATAAAATATGATGAAGGCCAATATTATGAAGACAATAAACTCATTGTTACGTTTCCATACCAAAGTGAAATATAGTACTAAATTCTTTTTTCTGTTATTTTATGCCTATTGGTGTTCCAAAAGTTCCTTTTCGAAATCCTGGAGAGGACGATCTATCTTGGATTGACGTATAGTGCGGCTTGTCAGATATATTGGGTCATATGGTATTTTCCCGTTCTCTCCCTCGATCGAGATATCCTCTGTTTCGCCCAAGAAAGATTGATTGAATCATCAACAATTTGGAGCGTGAAGTTCAATTAGATCTATTTTTTTGGGGGGGGATCCAGATTAATATTATCAAATAATTTATGGTTGGCTTAGTTGGATCAATAAAATGAAGTATACAGGCTCCGTTTATAAAAAACCCAATTGGTAATATATGATTACTATATTGTATCATAAATGATTTTATTTATAAATAGAAATAGGAGTGATCTCAAACTGTTAATCAATCGAGTAATAGGATGAATGCGTCGAATATTTGGTGAAGACATGAAATAAATAAAAAAAAAGGAAGTTGTAGTAAAAAGAAGTGGTATTGGGGGCATTTGTCCTATATGTGCAAATCGAAGTCGATCGGATCTTTACCCGGAGTAGAGCATAAACCTAAAAAAATTAAGAAGGCCCATTTAGAAACAAGAAAATGACATCGTGATTTGGATCGGATCTCGATGAAACAATACATCAATGATAAGTTAGTTCGATAAGTTTAATGAATTCTTTTTTTTATATATTTTTTTTATATATTTATATATATATATTATAATTATATGGAAGGGTCAAAACTCATCTTTCTTGAAAAATGGAAGAAAAAGCCCCCTCATTTTAGAAAGAGCTTGCTATGAAAAATAAATAAGAGGCTGGAATCTACACATTGATTCTTTTTTTTTTTTTCGCGATTTTTTTTGAACCGTATGCATCAAAAGGTGCATGTACGGTTCCTGAGGGATACAATTTTATCCTAATCAACCGACTTTATCGAGAAAGATTACTTTTTTTAGGCCAAGAGGTTGAGAGCGATATCTCGAATCAACTTATTGGTCTTATGATATATCTTAGTATAGAGGATGAAAACAAAGATCTGTATTTTTTTATAAATTCTCCTGGCGGATGGGTACTACCCGGAATAGCTATTTATGATACTATGCAATTTGTGCCACCAGAGGTACAGACAGTATGCCTGGGATTAGCCGCTTCAATGGGATCTTTTATCCTGGTCGGAGGAACAATTACCAAACGTCTAGCATTCCCTCACGCTTGGCGCCAATGAGTTTTTTATTTGATAGAAAAAAGCAGACTATGCCTTCGCCATATGAAATATGAATATTAAGTAATAATAGCATGGCACTTCGAATTCGATATGAGAAAATTCTTTATTTTTTTTTTTTTCAAAACATTAGATTATGTATCGAAAGAGGAGTATGAGATAAAGGGTATTTCCGATTTTATCTTATCTATCGGGAATCCGTTTCAGCGTCACAAACTTTTTGTTTTCACACCGGAAGGCTCTTAACAATCTTTATGTTATGAAAGGGTACGAAAATAAAAAATAATCTTATTTGTTTCTTACTTTATTTCATCGCATCAAAAAGAAACTTTGGGATTGCTGAATCATAGAGGAAATAAATATATAACGTAACGGAGCCATCATAGTATTTTTTAACTCCTCCGAAAGGAAGGGTGGTAATTGGATCATTTACCGATCTGGATCTGATAGATCCTACATTTTTCGATGGCAGTAAAAGTAAATTCCATTGTAGAGCCGTATGCAATTCGCAAAAGATGCCTGTACGGTTGTTCAATTCTATCTTTTTTTTTTTCTTGTTATTCTTTATCGCTTCTCTTCGACTCATCATACGAGATAGAGAAATCATTTATTATGTTATATCATCAGGGTAATGATCCATCAACCGGCTGCCGCTTTTTATGAGGCACAAGCGGGAGAATTTGTCATGGAAGCGGAAGAACTACTGAAACTGCGCGAAACCATCACAAAGGTTTATGTACAAAGAACGGGCAAACCCTTATGGGTTGTATCCGAAGACCTGGAAAGGGATGTTTTTATGTCAGCAACAGAAGCCCAAACTCATGGAATTGTTGATCTTGTAGCGGTTCAATGAAAAAAGAAAGGATTTCGTGCAAATCCGTGATTTGAGATCTTCTTACCGGGTTTCATTTTCATTAAATTAAAGAAAATGGGGGTAATTCATAATCCATCCGGTTAGGATCGATCTAAACCAGTCCATTATGTATATGATTCAGCATGCCAACTATTAAACAACTTATTAGAAACACAAGACAGCCAATCAGAAATGTCACGAAATCCCCCGCTCTTCGGGGGTGTCCTCAGCGCCGAGGAACATGTACTAGGGTGTATGTGCGACTCGTTCAGATCATGGACTGGGACGAAAAACAACTTTTCCAGTATCAATGATCAGTACCAGTGAATAGAATAGAATGGAAGAACTCCATTCACTATCTAAACTAAAAAAAATAAAAAGATCTATCATATTCCCCTATTTTGTATTGTGTATGAAATTTATGGTTTCCGTCGGTGCAAATACAATCACCTAAATTTAAGATGATAAGCCATTCCCCATTGGCAAAAGGGTTATCCATTAAGCGGGGAAAATCAGCAGAAAGATTAAGATTAGGCTCCCACTCTTGCAAGAACGGACTAACAGGGTCAGCTACTTAGCTAACCTTCATAATTAAATACCGTTACTGTATAGGTGGATCTCATTGTGAAAGACCTATTACTGGATAATTCAGGGGTAGAGCCAAAGAGTGTGAACTGTACAAGTTACCAATAAGATTTATTAAATGAAGGAAGGAGCTCCGGTGTATAGAAAGGACCTCACCGTTTAAGAAGTAACCATAGAAACGATGGAACCCACAATTTCTTTATCCATTTAATTTCAAATTGACTACTTTTTTATTTAATTTACTATGTTTTTGATACCTAGTATCAATACAATTTCTTATTTCGAGGTGAAATGCATAGAAAAAAGAAAAAAAAAATCGTGGTCGGGAAGGTTATAGTAGCAAAAGCCATTGGAATTTTTATTTTATACATTGGAAGAATCCGCTTTGTTATTAATAGACCAGGAAAGGGTACAAGGATAACTGAAAGAAAGGAAATCAATTAGTTATTCATCAAAGTTTCATTTATTCAATGACCAGAACTAGACGAGGATATATAGCTCGTAGACGTAGAACAAAAATTCGTTTATTTACATCAAGCTTTCGAGGAGCCCATTCAAGACTTACTCGAACTATTACTCAACAGAAAATCAGAGCTTTGGTTTCGACTCATCGGGATAGAGATCGGCAAAAGAGAGATTTTCGTCGTTTGTGGATTACTCGGATAAATGCAGTAATTCACGAGAATGGGGCATCCTATAGTTATAGTAGATTAATACACGATCTGTACAAGAGGCAGTTACTTCTTAATCGTAAAATACTTGCACAAATAGCTATATCCAATAGGAATTGTCTTTATATGATTTCCAATGAGATCATAAAATAAAGAGATTGTAAAGAATTCACCGGAATGATTTAATGATTTAAATAAATGGAGTTCCCCGGAGAATGAACTCCGGGACGGTAGATTATAAATTAGTCTGATAAAATATGATAAAGTCGTCAAAATGAAGGAATATGTTCAATAAAAAAAAAAGATTTCTTCTTCTTCCCCGATTATTTTTGTTTCTTACAACACAACAATCAAATATGGATTCTTAGATTTTTCGAACAAAACATCAAATCCGCGTTTGAGTTCGAATTGGAATTTTAATTCAATTGAAGAGTAAGCCTATTTATTTCTGGTTCTAAGACCAGTAGTTCTAGCGGTCGACTCGGTTCTTTCAAATTGTTTCTCATTATTAAGAAAAGGTAACGAAGATAAAATACGAGCTTGTTTTATAGCAATAGTAATTAATCGTTGTTGTTTCAAAGTCAATCTATTCACTCGTCTAGATAATATTTTTCCTTGTTCACTAATAAATCGACTAATTAAACTCATGTTTCTATAATCAATTCGATCCCCCGATTGGATCGGGGGCAAACGCCTACGAAAAGATCGCTTGGATTTAAGAAAAGGTCGCTTGGATTTATCCATGGTTTGTTTATTCCTTATCCCGAAAATCCTATTTCGTTCGGATCAAAAATGAATTAGAATTCAGAAATAGGATTTGGTTTATTTCTATTTAAATATATTCTATTTAAATATATGTTATATATATATATGTTATATATATACTATATTATTTTCGTATATTATCTATATTATTTTTACTTTTTACTGTTCCTTGAAAGGGTGACACACGGGCCCTCCTCGGTTCGATCTATTTTTTTATCTCCCCATGAATCGTATGTTTATAACAATAGGGACAGAATTTTCGCAATTCCAATCGACCGGGCGTATTGTGTCGATTTTTTTCAGTAATATATCTGGAAATGCCTGTTGATTCCTTATTAACACTGTCTCGTACACAACTAGTACATTCCAAAAGAACCCTTATTCGGGCATCTTTACTCTTGGCCATGAACCTCCTTTGTTTTTTTTTTTTATTCATTCAAGTCTTCTATTTTCGATCCGAAGAAAGTAACGAAAAAAAATAGAAGTTGCTAACTCAAAATCCAATTATGGTATGATATGAAAGATTTCGTTGTAATCAATAAAGTAATAGTGAATAATAAGTAATACAATGATTTCTAACTATAACTATATTTTATTTTATAACTATATTTCTAATCGCAGTACAGTATTTAATTTAAGGATCTTGTATGAGACTCTTGCACTAGACCAACATTTACATTTACGTTTTCCCTCTATTCTTAATTTAATTCGAGTCTGATTTTATTCTTTCTCTTACTCCTCCTCCCTTATAAAATTCTAAAAAAGAGAAAAAAAGAGGAGGGGGAAAGGAATTAGTCACAGATATTTGATTATATCTCTAATATTCTTCACCCCTTCTCATGTTAATTTAATTAAAAAAAGGGAATGTCAACGCATCCGGGAATAAACGATTAATCTCTATCAATAGACCTGCTAAGGACCCGAACCATAGAGTACTTAGTACCGGTGCCGTGGAAAGATATGTTTTTAGATCTCGCATTTAAAATCCTCCTTATTTATTGTAATACATAATGGTAATACATATCATATGGACCACTTGTATTTGTACACAGAATTCCCAATTCAAATTGAAGATTCGCTAGATAAGATCTTATTTTTCTTAAAACAGAAAAAGAAGTTTCTTTACTCCTGAGCATTCCCGAAAAATATTCATTTATTTTTTATTTCATTTTTAGGGTGGGTTTCATATTTTATATGTATATCATATTTTATATGTATATAAGTCTTTTATTATTATATGTTAATATATAATATGTTAATATGATAAAAAAAAAAAAGAAGAAATGGGAAGAAAAATTGTGTATATCAATGGAGGAAATAAGGATGTGGAAAACAAGACAGGTATTCTCTACAATGACATTGTAGACCAATTGAAAGGGATGTAGCGCAGCTTGGTAGCGCGTTTGTTTTGGGTACAAAATGTCACGGGTTCAAATCCTGTCATCCCTACCTATTATTTCTCCTCTGAGCAGTAACGAAGAATCAATTGAGATCGATTAAAATTGGATATACATAATTTTTCATTTTATGATACTATATATGATAGTATATGCATACAAGATGTGTTGGAGTTACAAAAAGAATCCTTTTCTTTACAGTCTTATCTATTGTGATAAGAAAACGCTCTTAGTTCAGTTTGGTAGAACGTGGGTCTCCAAAACCCAATGTCGTAGGTTCAAATCCTACAGAGCGTGATTCCGTTTTTGTTAGTTGGAATTACACTGAACTAACTTCACTACCTTGAACATCAATCTGAATTTGACCTCCTGTGGATTAAAGAATAAAGAAAAGAGGAGGTCAATCAAAAAAAGAGATGTTACTTAATCAAAGGTCCAACTGATCACCACGTCTGTATTGTAAATATGCAGTTACAAATAATCCAGCCAAAGTAATAGGAATTAGACCTAAGACGATTCCAAATAGAAAAACTTCAATCATTTCATTTCAATTTGTTTGAAAAGGGGAAAAGAGAGGTAATATCTATCCCTAAATATTAATCGGAATTGCCCCTGAATCACGATGACCAAGAATTGGCAATTGACACGGTAAGGAACTCATAGAATACATGGAATCTCACGGAAAGGTTTCTCTTTATAAATTGTTTATTCGATTAATTTCAAATAAGTCGTATCTTGCTTAGACCAATAAATAGGACTGAGGTTATAGTTGAAGCCGCTAGTAGAAAACCGAAATAACTAGTTATGGTAGGCATGAAGGAGCTAAATGAAATATGTTCTTTATTATACATATGTTTATAAAGCACTTACCTAAGTTTCAATTTTTGCGAGATACGAGGATAAACAAAAATACCAATTGAAAGAATAAGTTCAATTGAAAGTTTTTGATTCATCAATCAATTATTATAGACGGCACTAACAAAGATAGAGCGACAGAGGTATAAAACGAAATTGATTCATTATCTGTGGCATCTACCCATACCGTGATTCCGAATCAACAGATTCATTGAGCAACTCTTGAGTAAACTAATAATAAAATAAGAACTGTGCCGTGTAACTTCATTCAAAAATGAAACTTTCTTTGCGTCACTATGAAACAAAATTGGAAAATCATTTCTATTTTGATCATTTCTTTTTTAATTGTATCGAATACATTTTCGATTTTGGAACGAAGAGTGCCCTTATAACAATAAAATCTTTTCTTTTACTTTTTACTTTAATTTTAACTCATTAGATTCAATAGTAGGTTCATTCACATAGTATCTCGAATGAGAAAAAAAAAAGATATCGCACGATCAGATCACTCGAAAAAATAAAATTTGTATTTTGGTTCAATTCGATTCTAAAACTAGTAATTCCTATTATCTTTTCCTTTATAGGTTCTACATTTTGTTTTTCCATATTATAACTTCTAGTTAGGTAGTTAGGTCAAGAAAGAACCCTTGGATCTAATACAACAATGTGTGCTTCGCGAATATTGATTCATTATTTTATTCATTGTTCTCTTTCTTTCATCGAATACTATCTACTACTGTTACTTGTTATTGGATAACTAAGAAATTCTTTAAAATGAAAAAAAAAAAGATTCCAACAAAAAAACCTCTTCTACAACCACGAAAACGAAAAGGCGATTTCTAGATTTCGTATCAATAAAGGGAATATGATAATCTCTTTCATGAATTATTAAAAAGAAATTTGTCAGATTCACATTTTACCTGATCTTCAGTTTCTAGTCCGAAACCAATAGTCGAGAGAAACCCTATACTACAGGAATTTGAGAGATTTTCTATTGAATGGCACATGGTTCTACATCGATAAGCAACAAGAAAGGAAGA